CCCGCGTGTTGTTCTTCAAAAAAGCTCGATCCCAATAGAAAAACGTAAAATTTTCAGATTAAGATAGTGATATATCTTATCTTTACCTATTTTATGACAAGTTTTGGTCTTGCTAATGATCTAGATTAATATATTAAGATCCGCAACGCAAGTAGAAACTAGAAAGTCTAAGGAAATAAAAAAAGAACTTTTTCTTTGAAAGATTAACTATCCAATTGATTTGGAAATAATGAAAAGATTTTGATTATTAGTAATCCATGCTGTTCTTGCTAAAGAACATATCCATATCGAAATTGAGTGAAATCATACGAATACTGTACACTTTATTTTATTCTCATATTTACTTGGGATTGTAGTTCAATTGGTCAGAGCACCGCCCTGTCAAGGCGGAAGCTACGGGTTCGAGCCCCGTCAGTCCCGATGGACCCAAATAAACTAAAAAAATACAGCGATTCATCCTTTCTTTTTTTGTGTGAAAAGGGATACAAATAGTAAAATTTAATTCCCAATAACAAAACAATCATTTTTCTATTGTTTTTTGGGGTTGGTTTAGAACCAACGCAACGGTAGGGTGGTTTGATGATACTTCTGATTGTACAAGGCAAACACTAGTTTATAGAAAAGAAAGGATGAAAATAAATAAAGGTAGGGGCGTTTTTGATTGTCTCAGGAATTTACGTTGGAATTTGCTATGGTATGGATAAAAGATCTTCCTGTGTTTAGACTATTCAATTCTTGACGATGAATCAATTTGTCAGATATTCTTATTCATGATATTGATCCGATTCGATTACATCGAGTGTAATTCATATTCATCCCATTGAATTTACAGCCAAAAGATTTATCATCTCTATGGGATTAAATCCCGAGTTATTGGGAATTAAATAAAAACGAAATAACAAAATTATGGAAGTCAATATTCTCGCATTTATTGCTACTGCACTGTTCATTCTAGTACCTACTGCTTTTTTACTTATAATATACGTAAAAACAGTAAGTCAAAGTGATTAATTTTCATTGATTGCAGCAAAGAAATAAAAGAAAAAGGTTCAAATTTCGCATTTTATTTTAAATGAAATGATTGACCTATACTCATTCTATGAAAGCAGTAATCTATGAGATCCTAGATAGGATAATATGGTAGAAAAAAAATTTCTACCATATTATCCTATCTAGTATTGTTATTGTACTATATAAAATAAAGATAAAGTTTAAAGTTTGTTGTATGAAGATACAGGTTAGTTTAATATATATCAATCGACACTATACTATTATCTTCAGATATATTGATATAAATTCTAATATCCAGAATGTTATGTCCCAATTCGATTTCTTTGGTTTATCGATTTCTATTTGAGTTGTGTTGATTTCAATCAATCTGAAATAATACTAAAGAAAGTTTTTACTCTTCCGATTCTATTTCTATTTCCTAGATTTCTTATTATTTTTAATCTGAATTCTGATATCCATTGAAAGAAAAATTCAAATCAATTCAATGAAGGAATAAATTTGAAATAAAGTATTTGGAGACATAGAACGATCTATAAAAAAAATTGATCCAGTTTGATTCCTAAACTAAATTATTAGTACTTCTAGAGTCCACTTCTTCCCCATACTACGAGTGAAAGGGAAAATGTAAAGACTACCATTAAAGCAGCCCAAGCGAGACTTACTATATCCATGTGAGTTTTGTCCTCGATCTCTATGAAGGAATTATTCAATTATTGTTCACTAATAATAGTAGAATTTCTATCGCATAGTCAAAAGGGGGTTTTAATCCAACACCATTGATCAAAGAATCCAAATCCAATTAAAACGGCTGTTATAATTATTTATAATTATTTATCGGAAAATATTAAGCACAAGTAAAATACGCATAAACAGAAGTAGCAGAAGAAACAAAGGAATGTTAATAACATCATATGTCATAATAATAAGACCCGTTCTTTACTTTTGTCGCCTTTCATTAAGTCAAAAAACTATATATAGAATCAAGATAGATCATTATATATTGAATAGACCTAATTTTATTTCTTTTTATTTAAGATTTTATATAAATCTTACCATCTCCAATTTGCCCTATGAATCAATTGAAGACGTATTATTATGTTCTTGACTAGAGGTTATCGAAAAGTAAAATTTTCACTTTCTATTTATTATTCTATTTATTAGTTATTTTATATAGAATAAATAGAAATAAGTAAAAGTAACGAAACTAAAAGTTTATTTAAATTAAAGTAAAACCTAATTATACATTCAATCGAATTACTATTGATTGAATGACAGAGTACTCATAAACTTTCATGAGTATGTATACAAAGTATCTTCTGCTCTTTCCGCAACTCAAAATTGAATTAGATTATTCGATTTTCTCTCCCCTATCCAATCTAATTCAAGACTCGGCCGGTAGACACTACATTAGTAGTGTAAGGTATATTTACCCGTTTTTTCAAGACTCTAATCTTTCCTTAAAGCTTAATTGAAGGCAGTTTATAAACCA